TCTTTTATGGTTCATATTCTGGATTAGGTTCATCCCTTTAGTAATCGGGTGAACTGGATTGTAGACACGCCATGAAAGCATAAGAACTCAACGGAATCCCCCTCGAAGAACACAAAGAAAGAGGGGGTAGGTCCCGTTGAGCTCTTAATAATATATATAAGCTTATATTTTTATAAGTTTAGTGAATAAGTTCTATTTGTTCAATAAATTTTCCTATATTTTTGTTTGTCCACCATTACTACTTTATTTATGTAATAAATCTAAAAAAGGGTTATGATAAACCTCGAAAAAAAAAAATGGAAACTACGAATAGGAATCTTTCACGAACGGGATCAAGAATGATTATTATTTCGACACAAGAAAGGGTTGTGGAAAATTCCTTTTCTTGTGTCAAAGACTAGGAAGACAAATAATCCCTCTTAGAATAGAATGCTTTTTTCCTCTCATTCATTTTTTTTATACTTTGGTTTATATTCTCCGCTTATTTATCTTATGTTTAGTATTTAGTCAACTTTTATTCTATTCTATTAGAATAGAAAACGATTGATTCATTATATGGCATGCATTTAAATCTGACAATAATGACATAATCATACCGCTTCCATTTTATTTTGATTGAAAAAACAAAGAAATAAAGAAGAGGTAAGTAAAGTCAAATAGTCTTCTTCACAGCACACATACTATGACTAGTAATGCGGCACAAGTAATTCCCAAAATCTGATAGAAAAAGAATATAAACAAGCAAAAGGCTTTTCAGAAGTTTTTTTTGATCATAGAGAATTACATAACACAATTTCCAACAAAAATTTGGTTTTTTTAGAACTTGATAAACTAGAAATTCATTTCGGACAATTGAACCTTCTCAAACTGTTTCTTTTTAAGAACCAAAAAGATTTGTGCCAAAATAATAGATGCCAAGAAGAGCAAAAGGCCTTGTACACGTAATGGATCTTGAAGTACTATTTCCGCATCCCCCTGACCAAATCCACCCACATTCGGATTACTCGTTAATGGTTGATCCAGTTTGATGGATTCGCCCTCTGAAACAAGAAGTTCTGGTCCTGGAGGGATAATATCAACCACTTGACGTCCATCCGATGCATCCACTATGGTTATTTCGTATCCCCCTTTTTCTTTTCGTATGATTTTGCTTACTATACCCGCCGATGTAGCATTATAAACATTATTGTTACTCTTGCTCCCGTCGGGATAAATCTGACCCCTTCCCCTGTTCCCGCCTACGTATATGGGATATTTTAAGAAGTGAACGTCTTTCTTAGTAGCGGGGTCCGGGGAAAGAATAGGAAAGGTGATTTCACTATATTTTTGACCAGGAACAGGACCTATCACAAGAATATTTTTTTTCGTGGGGCGATAGCTCTGAAAAGACAGATTGCTTATCTTTTCTTTAATCTCGGGCGAAATACGATCGGGAGGGGCTAATTCAAACCCCTCAGGTAAAATAAGAACAGCTCCCACATTCAAGGCTCCTTTTTTACCATTAGCAAGAACTTGTTTCAGTTGCAAATCATAAGGAATTCGAACAACTGCTTCAAATACAGTATCAGGAAGTACCGCTTGTGGAACCTCGATATCCACGGGCTTGTTAGCTAAATGGCAATTGGCACATACAATACGGCCAGTCGCTTCTCGTGGATTTTCATAACTCTGCTGTGCAAAAATAGGATACGCATTTGAAATGGGTGCCCGAGTTATTATATATATTATGAGCGATACGGCAATGAATCGAATAATCTCTTCCTTTATCCAAGAAAAGGTATTTCTCATTTGCATGGTCCAATCATTGATCCCGAAGATTTCTACAATAAAATTAGATAAGTCACTAGTATAGTTCCCTATCTATGATTCTGTTATTTACTGAAATAATTTGACTCGAATATTGAAGGAATCCCCCGGGTGGGTAGAAAAAAGAAGTACAATTTTGACTGTTTTACTTATGTTACAAAGTAACAAACATTATAATTGGATCGGTCGATCATTTTTCAATCATTCATTGAATGATAAATTACTACAAGTGACGGAGATACACGATTTAAATAACGAAAAATCCAATATTTAAAAATTGTATCTAAAATGACTGGAAAAGTAGAAACAACACCGGATATAATTTGATCATTATGAGCAAATCCAAAATCTTTGTAGATAGAGCCAATCATTAGTTCCCAACCATGGGGCGAATGGAATCCTATACATAAATCGGTTAATAAAAGAATAGAAAAAGCCTTTATTGTGTCGCTTAAATTATATAGAAATTCTTGAAGACAAGAGTTAAGAAAAATAAGTTCTTCATTACTTAGAATAGAAAAAACACTTAGAATAACGAAAGAAATTATATTTGTTGAGAAATGTAAAATCGTATGGATACGACCCTCATTGTGCATCTTGATCCATTGGATCGTTTCATTGTAGACTCCGACGTGAAGCTTTTGTAAACGCCTTTCCGAGTATTCCTTTAGCATTTCGTCGAAGAGGGAGAGTTCCTCTAATTCTATGAATTTTTTTAGAATACTCTTTTCTTGAATATCGTTCAAAAGAATTTCGGAGGGCCTAGTATTCCACCAATTATTAACCCAAGATTCCAGACTTTTATTAAATGTAAATGAGAGAGAGATCCACCAAGGCAAAAATACTATAGATGCAAGATATAGAAGGGAAATAAATGCTTTCTTTTTTGCCATTTGCTCATCTATGAATTTTGAAATGAACTCATCTCATTCGTCGACTCTATACGATACTAATATTTCTATCAAATATCAGTTCTATTACATTACAAGTTATCGAGCGTATTCCCCGTTTTTATTTGTGATTCAGTACAATGGTTGGTCCTTGAATTTCTAATTTAGAAAGAATACAGAAAAGCAATATAGAAATATAGAAATAGAATAAGAAGGATTCCACTTCAAATTGAATGAAGAAATAAATAAACTAGAATATTATATATAATATTCTTTCAAAATATATCAATTGCTCAAATTCGAAGCAATTGTCCCCTTTGGATGAATGCACGAAAGAGCCATTTCAAATAATGAATATTATTCGAATTTCGAGACAAAAGAACTCCCGGTTTATCAAGATATCCAAAAATCTCGAAAAAAAAAGTTCACTGGCAGCCCCGAGTACAGGAATAATTGATAGAATTTTCTGAAGAAAACTGTGATGCTATGATAGTGTCAAAATAAGACAGAAAGGTTATCATTATAAGCGGCCCAATCGGTGGGTAATTAAAGAGCACAAAAAAGATAAAAAACGTTGATTAACAAAAAAGGAGAGATGATTTACAAGAGAGAATCTATCTGTATTTACTAAATTCGAAATATTGAAAATAAAAAAAAAAAAAAGATAAATTCTTTATTCCGAAATGTTTTGATATATGAGATGAATCTATTATTTCGATTTGTTACTTGTTTCGTTACTGAATTGATTTAAGTAGATTTACATACTCATAAAAAAGAATTTATGGACAAAAACTATTTCGCTTTATGATTGGTTCGTGTACGTTTACTTTATTTTATTTTTGTTCTAATCAGAGTTCGGCAGAAATTTCGGTTAAGTTATGCTATAGAAAAAAGAGAAAGAGAATTCTTGAGTTATAGTTTTTTCCCTTTTGTTTTGCTAAGAATAAGAAAGCATTCTCAAAATACTTCAATTGGTACACGCAAGAAATAGGCCAATTCAGCAGCTTTCTGTTCAATTTCTCGTAGAGTCAAATTCTCATCGGTACGAGTCAAGGGAATGGACCCCTGGCCTCTGATTTCCATATAAAGGACACGACGAGCATAAATACCCTCTTTAACTTCTATTCTGATGGATTGAATGTCTTTCATAAGGAATCGGAGGAAGATGCGACGATTTTTTCCAGGAAATCCCCAACGAAAAATACACACTATTCCTTCTTTTATATCGAATCGATCATAACCACTACCCACATTCCACGAAATTGTGCACCACAAATATGAACTAATAAAAAGACCCGCGATTCCATAGAAAGACATCACGATTCCTTGTGGAAAAAAAATTATTTGCTGAGAGGGAAAGAACGGTATAAAATTCCTACCAAGATAACTAGAAGTTCCAACCAATAAAAACCCTAATGAACCTAAAAAAAGGATAAAAGCCCAGCAGACATTACTCGGTTTTCGAGACCCCGCTATAAGTTCTATACATATATGGTCTGATCGCCAACTCATACTATACTAGATCTAGTTGCATTTTATTGTAATTGGGAGATAATCCCAATAAATTTGACTTTAATTTTTTTGTTTCCGAAGTAATCCTCATCGACTAGTACTATTATGATGTGAAGCTTGAGGAGTAATTCATCAATTGCTTAGAGCTAAACTAAAAAAATAACATCCTTTTTTTTTTTATGATTTCTTATAGATATGCACAGACATTTAGATATATTGACTTTACGTTTCAGAAATTCATCCCGATAATGATTTATCTTCAAATAGCTATAATTCATTTTCCCATATATCGTGTTTATGCATACGAGCTTCTGCTCGGAGGAAGCTACACGGTATACCATATTCTACTAAATTAAATAGATAATTGTGCTATGATCCAAGTAAGCCTAAGTCTTGAAAAAAAAAATAGATAAGATTTAATCCCATAATATCTAAAAAATCTTGTTTTTTTGAACATGAAGAGATAAAGAAACCATTGCAATTGCCGGAAATACTAAGCCCACTAAAGGCACAAAAATAGCGGGTAAGTTACTGATAGTTGTCATAGAATGAGTACCTCGATTTAATATTTGTACCTGTTATTTATTGTTATATTTGTTGTTATATTAACATTTTAACCTGTTATAAAGATATATTATACTATTCTAATAAAATAGAATAAAATTCTACTTAAGTGAGTATTGAGTCTATACAATACTAAAGAATATAGAATATAAGAGTATATTATGTATATACTAAGATACCAATAAGGAATAAATCTAATAGGGAGTAAAAATACTAATCTATATAGAAATACTAATATTTAATATATTAAATAGATAATATAAGTATATAACATATATAATAAATATAAATCAAAAGTGTAAATAAATAAATGGGCTTATTAATCCATTTCTATATGTTTATACATGAAATATATACGATAATCTATGATAATCCACTTTATTTATTATTTTATTCATTATTTATTTTTATAATTAGTCTATTCTAAATTTTTATTGGTATATGTATATTAGAATTTTATAATTTTGAAAATTGAATATTTTAATATATTTTATTAATTTAATTGTTAATTTAATAAAGAAAGAGTTTCTTACAAATTACCGAAAAATTCGTTATAATACGATCTAATAAAAGGGATTCTTAGTAAAACTGGGGTTCTCGGGGGATATAGAAAGATGCAGGACTCCCTTACCTTGCCTAATTTCACAGAAAAAAGAGAAAGAATTCACTCTTTTTATTTTGTTTGATAGAGATTTCTTGATTACTAATCAAGAATATCAATAAAAAAGAATACGCATGATTCTTTATACAATTCAATCTTATGTTACCAAAGAAAAATCCATTTTTCGGATTTTGACTTTTATTCCTATAAACTAAATAATTACTTGGTCACTACCAAACAAATAATAAAATGTAGAATTTATTTAATAATTTATTAAATTAAAGCTTTGTTTTTTTCTACTTGATTGAATTTTGATTCAAAGGAAAGAAAGCATGGAGCTGAAATAACTCGCTCAGAACGCCTTTTAAAGGATTACGTGGTACGATTGGATCGAATAAGCCCTTATGGAATAAATATTCAGCCACTTGTGAACCCTCAGGTACTGTCTTATTCAATGTTTGTTCAATTACTCTTTTACCCGCAAATGCAATGTAGGCATTGGGTTCGGCAATAATGATATCTCCCAACATACCAAAACTAGCTGTCACCCCACCCGTAGTAGGAGATGTAAGGATTGCTATATAGAATAACTTTTTATTTGATTGATAATCATATAAAGCAGAAGATATTTTAGCCATTTGCATCAAACTCAAACTTCCTTCTTGCATGCGTGCTCCTCCGGAAGCACATACTAGAATAAGAGGTAAAGATTGATTGGTAGCATACTCGATCAAACGTGTAATTTTCTCGCCCACTACAGATCCCATACTACCCCCCATAAACTGAAAATCCATAACCCCAATTGCTACGGGAATGCCGTTTAGTTTACCTGTACCTGTTTGAACAGCCTCCGTTAATCCCGTCTTTCTTTGATAAGAATCAATACGATCTTTATAAGGTTCCTCCTCCGAATTAAATTCAATAGGATCCAGAGAGACCATGTCTTCATCCATAGGATCCCAAGTACCTGGATCAATCAAAAGTTCGATTCTATCTGAACTACTCATTTTCAAATGACATCCACAATGTTCACAAATATTCATTTTTGATTTCAAAAATCTCTTATAATTTAATCCATAACAATTTTCACATTGAACCCACAAATGCCTGTATTTTTGAGTTACATCTAAATCATTAGAACTCTCTCTTATAGTTGTTAAATCACTATCATCCGCACCAGTTCTTATATTGGAACTCTCGCTTTCATTACTATTTACTCTTTCGCCACAAATATAAGTATAAATGTAATTGTCATTGTAATTGTCACTACTAGTTAAAATGTCACTATCAATACAGATTTGATAACGAAGATAACTGCCAATGCAACTATTAATGTGATTATTCCAACTATATTGAGTATCATACACGTAACGATCATAGCGAGGATCGTCATTCTTCGATACATTATTCAGATAACTAGAATTCTGATAACTATAAAAAGAATTTTCTGGTTCACTTATAAAAGAATCATGGTTGTCAATTTCAAAAATTTGATTTTCAATATCAAAATATATGGTGTAACTATCCCTATTACTATCCCTAACTAAAAAAGTCTCATCAGATAGGAAATTCCGAATGTACCTGACGCCGACTAAATGATCAACATTACTGTAACTAGAATTGTCACTATCGCTCCCACTAGGAATGTCTTTATCCATATCATTTATAATCGGATCTTCATTTACACTAGTATTTTCAATAGGATCACCAAGACTATTTATTGATTTACTTAGCCCACACCTGTATTCTAATACCCCGCTAAACAACATTGAATCGAACCGCCATTTTTCCATAGAACTTTGTTGCCCCTATTTACATGAAAATACACTAGATGAATAGTCATTTGATGAAAATCATTTGAATATCCCGATTCGAATCAGAATAAGCATATAAATGCAATTGCTAAGATTATTAACTAATAACAAGTGGGTACTGAAAAAAGGATTCTCTTTTGTGAGAACCCGGAGTATCGCTTCGCTATATATGCTAAAATATGATGAAACCCCTTTTTCAATTTTAAATAATTAATTATAAAGAGTAGGTTCCCATCTTGTGTCAAATTCGCATCGAAAAAAGAAATAATGGTTCTCTTCTATGAATTTTAAGAACTTTTTTCGTAAAATCTCG